GAAATACGTGCAGGATCATCATGAGAACCATCATACTTGCTGACCATCGATGAACTGATCGGATTAACCAACCAAAGTTGGCCTCAGTCATGATGTATTGAACAGAGGAAAAAGCCTCTGTAACGGTTGGACGATAGTAAAAAGTCATAGCAAAACCCGTAGCTACTTGTACTAGAAAACAAGTAAGTGTGATCCCCCCTAAACAATAAAATATGTTGACATGAGGAGGAACATATTTACTAGTTATATCATCTGCAATCGCCTGAATCTCAAGACGTTCCTCAAACCAATCATATACTTTATTGAGATAGGTAACCCAATGGAACTCCCCCTCTGAGAACCGTATATGAGAATTTCATCTCGTACGGCTCAAGCGGAAACACACAAATACTGATTTCAACGGATATATAATAGAAAATGAAAAACTTCATTAACCACTTGATTCGATTTGCCTCGAAGATACGAAGTAACAAAAATCCGGAATCTCTTCTTTGTGATGATAATGCCAAAAAATATCAAGTTGGCTCATCTGTCTTTCTTTATGTTGATCGTTACAGGCCTCTTGAATCTTCTCTTCCCTATTTTTTATTTGTTATTTGATTTATTGTTTTTTTTTTTTTGTGCGTACTGCGGATTTACTCTTGTTTTACTATTGATAGGAATTCTCTTGTTGAGACCCTATGAATCAATTGAAACCTCAGATTCATACTAGAACCACGATGATTTAGCCTCAAGCTAAACTCAAAGGTTCTCTGAGTAAGAACCTTTGATGATCACTTATTGAATGAATGGATGTAATGACTCAACAAAATCTAGAGAAAGAGTTATCCTTCGGTCAAAATAAATCTGAAGGAATAAAATTCGTTTGATTTAGGAAATACCTATTTGAATTTTTTTTGAGTCCGGTTGCGAGGTCTGAATAAATAGTAGGTATGAATCATAGTTCAAATATTTCTTTTCTTGATCTATTCTATATATTCCGTGCTCCAGATACTAGAATAAATATCCGACGAGGTAGAATCATCTTGATAGAGATAACAGGTCCATTCTATGTATTATCAATAGGATCAATTATAACAAGTCACACACTCATATTCCGGAAATACCGAAACAAATAAATTCCACGGTCGAACTACCAGAATAGAATGGTCTAGAAATCCAAGTCTAAAGTAATTTTTTCTTTGATTGAAAGACTAGGACTTCATAGTTCTTATAAACCTAACTCATTGAAATTCCATCCAGTAAAACGGAAGAATTATAAATTTCCAAAATAATAGATAGGAATATCGCAAATAGAGCCATTGCGACCCCCATAAGTGGTGTAGTCCCCCATCCCGGAGCTACTTTACCATATTCCGAATTCAATGGTTTCAATAAATCCCCTACAGTAGTTCGTCTTGGCCCAGATCTAGAACTATCCTCAACGGTTTGTGTAGCCATAAATCCTATTTAATGATTGGTTGAGATCTGTTGACTTTGTATACTATTCCGTTGTAGTTGTAAATAAACGATCTTATCGTAGATCCATTGTGATCTTGAAATTATCTAAAAATGGAAACAGCAACCCTAGTCGCCATCTCCATATCCGGTTTACTTGTAAGCTTTACTGGGTACGCCTTATATACCGCTTTTGGGCAACCCTCTCAACAACTAAGAGATCCATTCGAAGAACACGGGGACTAGTTGAAGTAATGAGCCTCCCAATATGGGAGGCTCATTACTTCAATTAAATTATTTCGAAAGGTTATTTCATTTTTTTAGTTGGAACCTTAGGTGGTTCTCGAAAAAAGATAGCGAAAAAAATTATCCCTAAAGTCGAGACTAAAAGGAATGTATAAACCAATGCTTCCATGGATTCGATCGTGGTTTACAATTATAGCTTCCACACCTATTCATTTGGGATCATTTATCATATCATATAAAGAAAGAAAAAAAGTCAAAGAAAAGATGGTGATTCAAGTCAAGATTTCTCTGATACCCAATATCAAATAAAAAAAAAATAGAGGCGAAAGATACCACAACAATGTCGTATCAGACTACTTGTCTCCTTGTAGTTGGATCTCCAAGTTTTTGGAATGTTCCAAATTCCACTTGAGCATCCAAATCTGGATCAATACCAGCAAAAACATCTCTGAACAAGGTTCTAGCGCCATGCCAAATGTGTCCGAAAAAGAAGAGCAAAGCAAACGTAGCATGCCCAAAAGTGAACCAACCCCTTGGACTGCTACGAAAAACACCATCGGATTTCAAAGTAGCCCGATCTAATTCAAAAATTTCACCTAATTGGGCACGTCTAGCATATTTTTTCACAGTAGCAGGATCAGAATAACTTACTCCATTAAGTTCGCCACCATAGAACTCAACAGTAACACCTACTTGTTCAACACTATACTTTGATTCTGCCCTTCTAAAAGGAACATCAGCTCTCACAATTCCGTCTTCATCTACCAAAACTACCGGAAATGTTTCAAAAAAAGTAGGCATACGACGTACAAAAAGCTCGCGCCCTTCTTTATCTCTAAAGACGGGGTGTCCTAACCATCCAACAGCAATTCCATCCCCATTGTCCATTGAGCCTGCTCTGAATAATCCCCCCTTTGCCGGATTATTACCAATATAATCATAAAAAGCTAATTTTTCGGGAATTTTAGACCAAGCTTCCGATAAACTAAGATTTTCGGCTAGCCCGGCACTAACTCTTCGATATATTTCTTGCTGAAAGTATCCCTGATCCCACTGATAACGAGTAGGACCAAATAATTCGATTGGGGTAGTTGCTGAACCATACCACATAGTTCCAGCAACAACAAAAGCTGCAAAAAAAACAGCAGCGATACTACTGGAAAGTACAGTTTCAATATTGCCCATACGTAATCCTTTGTATAGACGTTGAGGCGGACGAACACTAAGATGGAATAGGCCTGCTAATATGCCCAATGTACCCGCTGCAATATGATGAGAGGCTATTCCTCCCGGAACAAAAGGATCAAAACCTTCCGCGCCCCACGCTGGATTTACAGATTGTACTTTTCCAGTTAGTCCATAAGGATCGGACACCCATATTCCAGGACCATACAAACCTGTTACATGAAATGCGCCAAAGCCAAAGCAAGCTACCCCTGAGAGAAATAAATGAATTCCAAAGATCTTGGGCAAATCCAAAGAAGGTTTTCCCGTACGTTCATCACAGAATATTTCTAGGTCCCAATATACCCAATGCCAGATAGCTGCCAAGAAGCACAAACCGGAAAACACTATGTGTGCCCCTGCCACACCTTCATAACTCCAAATACCCGGATTTGTTATAGTTCCTCCTGAAATACTCCAACCGCCCCACGAATTGGTTATTCCTAAACGAGTCATGAAGGGTATAACGAACATACCTTGTCTCCACATCGGATCAAGAACGGGATCAGAGGGATCAAAAACCGCTAATTCATATAAAGCCATCGAACCAGCCCAACCAGAAACTAGAGCTGTATGCATTATATGAACAGAAAGCAATCGACCGGGATCATTCAATACGACAGTATGAACACGATACCAAGGTAAACCCATGGAAATACCTCTTTATCAAAGAAAAATAGACACTATGCCACTTTATTTTATCGCATTGGAAAAGACTATATATACTAACCATGTACCTAACTTTTCAGTAGATTCCGTATCAGAAAGGATTAATATTTATTCCATTCCATTGAAAATAACGTGAAAATAACGGAACAATTTTGTTCGTAAGAACAAAGAGAAGCAGATCTATTCTATACCCGATAAGTACCAATACGCAATGGGAGGATTGGTCCCATTTTTGGGGAACGAATGGATAGATACTTGTTTATCATTCGAACGATCGATTTCTTCGTTCAAATTTTTTCTTTATTCATTCTGTCTTACTCTATAAACTTTCCAATCTATGTATCAAATAGAATAAAGAGAAAAAAGGGATGAAGACAATAAACCATTGATTGTTACGTTTCCATATTAAAGTGAAGTATAGTACTAAATTTTTTTCTTTAATTTAATGCCCATTGGTGTTCCAAAAGTACCTTTTCGGAGTCCTGGAGAGGAAGATGCGGTTTGGGTTGACGTATAGTGCGACTTGTCAGACATATTGGGTCATATGGGATTTACCCGTTCTCTCCCCTGATCGAGATATCCTCTGTTTCGCCCAAGAGATATTGTATTGAGTGAGGCATCAATCAATCATTCGGAGCGTGAAGTGCAATTAGATCAATTTATTTTATATTGGGGATCAATATTATCAATTTAGAAGAATTTATGGTTTACTTGGACTGATAAAATAAAGTATCCAGGCTCCGTTCAGAAAATACCAAATCGATAACAAATTGTTAATATAATATATGTATGATTACCACTTGTATCATAAATGATTCTTATACCTACTATTACTATAGTAGTGATAGTAGTGATCCCAAATTGCAGACCAACGGAATAGTATGATGAATACATCAAATAGTTTTGGGAAAGCAAGACACAAAATTAACAAAAAAAAGAAGTCATAACAAAAAAATGGTACTGAGACCATTTGTCCTATATGTGCAAATAGAATTCGGACAGATCTTTTCCCGGGGTAGACCATGAACCTAAAAGAATTGAAAGGACCCATTCAGGAACAAGACAATGACATCGTGATTTTAATATCGATGAAACAATACATCAATGATAGGTTAGTTTAATAAGTTCAGTAATCTCTTTTTTTTTTTAGAGGGAAGGGAGCCTAAACTCATCTCGTTTTTTTTAATAGAAGACCTTTCATTAAGAAAACCTGTTACATAAAAAAAAAGAAATAAAGCTGGAATCGACACATTGATTCTTTTTTTTATTTTTCACAATTTTTTTTGAACCGTATGTATCCAAAGGTGCACGTACGGTTCCTAAGGGATGCAATTTTGTCCTAATCAACCGACTTTATCGAGAAAGATTACTTTTTTTAGGCCAAGAGGTTGATAGCGAGATCTCGAATCAACTTGTTGGTCTCATGGTATATCTCAGTATAGAAGATGGTACTAGGGATCTTTATTTGTTTATAAACTCTCCCGGCGGATGGGTAATACCAGGAATATCCATTTATGATACTATGCAATTTGTGTCACCTGATGTGCATACGATATGCATGGGATTAGCCGCGTCAATGGGATCTTTTATTCTGGTCGGAGGAGAAATTACCAAACGTCTAGCATTCCCTCACGCTTGGCGCCAATGAGTTTTTATTTGATTGAAAAAAAAAAAAAGAAGACTATGCCTTCGCCACATTGATTATAAAAGAAAATTATAAGTAATAATAGCATGGCACTTCGGGTTCGATATGAACAAACCATTATTGTTTTTTCATAACATGAGATTTTGTATCGAGATAGTAGTATGAAATAAAGGTTATTTCCGATTTGATCTTATGTGTCGGGAGTACATTTCAGCGTCACAAACCATTTTTCTTCCACACCAGAAGTCTCTTTCTGATACTTATGCTATGAAAGAAAGAGTACAAAAATGAAAAAAAAAGATCATTTTTGACTTATTTGATCGTATCAAAAAGAAACTTTGGGATTGCTAAATCACAGACGAGATAAATATATAAAGTAACAGAACCATCATAGTATTCTTTTTTACTTCTATGAAAGGAAGGGTGGTAAATGGATCATTCAACGATCTGGATTAGATGGATTCTATTTCTTTCTTCGATAGAATAGAAGAGAAGAAAGGGTCAATTCCATTGCAGAGCCGTATGCAATGAACAAAAGATGCCTGTACGGTTATTCAATTCTATTTGATTTTTTTTCTTGTTATTTTTTTATCCCCTACTTTAGTTTAGCCCAATCATGCGAGATAGAAGAACCGTTCATGATGTTATATCAATATCATCAGGGTTATGATTCACCAACCTGCTAGTTCTTTTTATGAGGCACAAGCAGGGGAATTTATCCTGGAAGCGGAAGAACTACTGAAACTTCGCGAAACCCTAACAAAGGTTTATGTACAAAGAACGGGCAACCCTTTATGGGTTGTATCCGAGGATATGGAAAGGGATGTTTTTATGTCAGCAACAGAAGCCCAAGCTCATGGCATTGTTGATCTTGTAGCGGTCAAAAATGAAAATACTGGGGATTTCATATAAATCTATTTTATTTCAAACCATAATTCAAATTTTCTGTGATTTGATATTGAATAGAAATAATTCATGATGATCAATCATCAGGTTAAGATCGATCTAAACCAACCCATTTTATTCTATATATACATATATATACATACGACATGCCAACTATTAAACAACTTATTAGAAACACAAGACAGCCAATAAGAAATGTTACAAAATCTCCCGCTCTTAGAGGATGTCCTCAGCGTCGAGGAACATGTACTAGGGTGTATGTGCGACTCGTTCAGATCATAAGTTCGAACAAATGAGACAATTTTTTCAGTATCAATGACCGGTACCAATGAATAGGATAGATAGAGAAGATCTATCATATACCCATATTGTATATGGAATTTATGGTTTCCATTGGTGCAAATCCAATCATCTAGATTTGAAATAAGAAGCAATTCCCCATTGGTAGCAAATGGTTATCCATTAAGCGGAGGAAATGGTATCATAAGAAGCAAAAAGGTTATGCTCCTTTTCTTGAAAGAACGGACTAACAGGGTCAGCTACCTAGCCAACTTTCATAATTAAATGCCGTCACTGTATGGATAACTCTTTTTGTGAAAAGAGCTATTACTGTAGATAGGTAGAGCCAAAGAGTGTGAACTATACAAGTTAACAATAACATTTGATTAAATGAAAGAAGAGGCTCCGGTGTATAGAGAGGACCTCACCGTTTAAGAGGTAACCATAGAAACGATGGAACCCACTATTTTTTTTTATTTAGTATCGTTCTAATTTCTTATTTCCAGTGAAATAACTGGAAGGAATAGAATACAAAATCGTGGTTGGGAAGGTCATAGTAGCAAAAGCCATTGGAATTGATATTTTATATATCGGAATAATCCGTTTTGTTATTAATCGACCGGGGAAGGGGAAAAGGATGACTGAAAGAAGAGAAATCAATTAGTTATTCATTAAGCTTTAATCTGATTCAATGACCAGAGTTAAACGAGGATATACAGCTCGGAGACGTCGAACAAAAATTCGTTTATTTGCATCAACCTTTAGAGGGGCTCATTCAAGACTTACTCGAACGATTACTCAACAGAAAATGAGAGCTTTGGTTTCCTCTCATCGAGATAGAGGCAGACAAAAGAGGGATTTTCGTCGTTTGTGGATCACTCGGATAAACGCAGTAACTCGTGAGAATAAGGTATTCTATAGTTATAGTATATTAATACACAATCTGTACAAGAAGCAATTGCTTCTTAATCGTAAAATACTTGCGCAAATAGCTATATCAAATAAGAATTGTCTTTACATGATTTCCAATAAAATTATCAAATAAAGGAGATTCAAAAGTAATATACAGGAATGATTGAAAGGGAATTCCCCGGAGAATGAACTCCGGGAAGATATAGAATAAAAATAAATTAAGATAAGTAGTAGAAATGAACGAACATGTTTCAATAAAAAAAAATATTTCTTCTTCTCCCCCATTTTTGTTTCTTATATTATAACACAAGAATCAAATCAGGATTCTAGGCCTTTTCGAACAAAACATCAATCTGAGCTTGAGTTCCAATTGGATTTTTGAGTCAATTGAGGAGTATGCCTATTTATTTCTGGTTCTAGGACCAGTAGTTCTTGGGATCGACTCAGCTCTCTCAAATTGTTTCTCATTATTAAGAAAAGGTAACAAAGATAAAATACGAGCTTGTTTTATAGCAATAGTAATTAATCGTTGTTGTTTCAAGGTCAATCTATTCACTCGTCTAGATAATATTTTTCCTTGTTCACTAATAAATCGACTAATTAAACTCATGTTTCTATAATCGATTCGATCCCCCGATCCAATTGGGGGCAAACGCCTACGAAAAGATCGCTTGTATTTACGAAAAGGTTGCTTGGATTTATCCATGGTTTATTCCTTATCTCTAAAGTTCTATTTATTTATTCATTTCGGATCCAACCGAAATAGGCTTTGATTCATATATTATTTCATTCATATACTATATATCTATACACATGAAAGAATATCTACATAAAATCGGGTTTGATTTGTATATATTATGTATATTATATATGTTAAGTTCTTACTCTTCCTGTCCTGTTCTTTGGAAAGATCGAACACATGATGTTCCCTTCGATCTATTTCTTGATTTCCCCATGAATCGTATGCTTATGACAATAGCGACAAAATTTTTGCAATTCTAATCGACTGGGTGTATTGTGGCGATTCTTTTGAGTAATATATCTAGAAATGCCCCGCGATTCCTTATTGACACTATTTCGGACACAACTGGTACATTCCAAAATAACTCTGACTCTGACATCTTTACCCTTGGCCATGAACCTCCTTTAGATTTTGTATCGACTTAACTTAAGTCTTATATTTTCGATCCGAACCGAAGAAGAATAAAAAAATCAATAGAAGTTACTAGTTATAAATTCCATTTATAAGCATTTCGTTGTAATTCTTCTTATTATCTTATCTAATTAATTTATTATCTAATTAATAGAATATTATCTAATTAATAGAATATGTATTAATATAGTATATATTAAGTTAAGTAATACAAAATAGAATAATAATTAAGTAATACAATTTCTTTCTAACTATCAATTATTTCTATCCTAAATCCCAATATTTCATTTAAGTATCTTTTTTCTATGCTATGATTTCGTAGAGCCCACCCTAGACTGGATACACATTTGAATTTTATTTCTGTTTTCCCAAATTTGATCTTGGATCTACCGGATTTTTTATGAGGTTCAATACACTTTTTCCTTCTCTTTCCTTACTATTCTAAAGAATTGAAAGGGAGAGGCGAGGTTTTAGTTACGTCATGTGGAATTATATTTCTTCATTTCTTCGCATATCAATAACTAGAATTAAAAAAAGGGGAATGACAGGGCATCTGGGAATAAACGATTAATTTCTATCAATAGACCCGCTAAAGACCCAAACCATAGAGTAGTTAACACAGGTGCCACGGAGAGATATGTTTTTAGATCTCGCATTGAAAATCCTCCTTCTTTATTGTAATACATATATTGTCAGATGCTGTAGTTCAAGATCATTTTTATTTATTTTTACGCGGATTTCCTAACAAAAATGGATATGTACAATGAACCAATAGATGAGATTTTCCTGTCACTAAAAAAGAAAAAGATGACCCCTTCTTCCTGAGCATTACGGATAAATATTCATTCTTTTTTATATGTTAGGTTGGGTTTCAGATGTATATAATTCTTTTATTATATGAAACCAAAAACAAGAAATGACAAGAAAGTTCTATATAGATAGAGGAGAAAATAAAGATGTGGAAAACAAGACAGGTATTTTGTACAATGACACTGTACAACAATTTTAAAAAGGGATGTAGCGCAGCTTGGTAGCGCGTTTGTTTTGGGTACAAAATGTCACGGGTTCAAATCCTGTCATCCCTACCTATTACTTCTCCTATGGGCAGTAACGAGAGATTAATTGAGATCGACGGGGCATAATCTTTCATTTTTGGATACTATATTTATGCGAGATGTGTTAGAAGTTAAGTGGAAAAAAAAAATTTTCTTTGAAAGCGCTCTTAGTTCAGTTCGGTAGAACGCGGGTCTCCAAAACCCGATGTCGTAGGTTCAAATCCTACAGAGCGTGATTCCGTCTATCTTATGTATGTCGAATCACAATAAAATAACTTAACAAAACAAAGTTGAATTGCAACTGGAATTTGACCTCCTCCCTGTAGGAGGTCAATCAAAAAAAGAAATGTTACTCAATCAAAGGTCCAACTGATCACCACGTCTGTATTGTAAATATGCAGTCACAAATAATCCTGCCAAAGTAATAGGAATTAGACCTAAGACGATTCCAAATAGAAAAACTTCAATCATTTC